GGATTAGATTAATATCGGTGGATCATTTTTCAATCATTCATTGAATGATAAATAACTACAAGTGATGGAGATACACGATTTAAATAACGGAAAATCCAATATTTAAAAAGAGTATCTAGAATAACTGGAAAAGTGGAAACAAGACCAGATATAATTTGATCATTATGAAGAAATCCAAAATCTTTGTAAACAGAACCAATCATTAGTTCCCAACCGTGTGGTGAATGAAATCCGATACATAAGTCCGTTAATAAAAGAATCAAAAAGGCTTTTATTGTATCACTTAAATTATATAGGAATTCCTGAGCCCAAGAGTTAAGAATAACAAGTTGTTCATTACCTAAAATAGAATAACCGCTTAGAATAACAAAACAGATTATATTTGTCGATAAGTGCAAAATCATATGGATACGATCTTCATTGTGTATCTTGATTAATTGGATCGTTTCTTTGTGGATTCTTAAAGGAATCTTTTGTAAATATGTCTCCGAATATTCCTTGATCATTTCGTCCAAGAAGAGAATTTCTTCTAATTCTATGAACTTTTCGAGTATATTTTTTTCTTTAATATCATTCCAAATAATTTCGGATTGACCAGTATTCAACCAATTAATAACCCAAGATTCTATACTTTTAGTAAATGAAAGAGAAATCCACCAGGGCAAAAATACTATAGATGCAAGATAGAAAAGAGGAGTGAATGTTTTCTTTTTTGCCATTTTTCATCTGTGAATTGTTAATTAACCCACTTCATTCGTCGGCTCTATGTGATCGAATATTTTTTTCCCATATAAGTTCTAAACAAGAAACCTATGAATCTATTTTATTAGTGATTTTGTTTGAATATCTAGAAAGAATACAGAACTAGACTAAGACTCCACTTCTAATTCGAATGAAGAAATAATCAAAAAAATCTTTGCATATATCTCAATTCATCAAATTCCAAACAAGTGTCTTCTTTCGATGAATGACCGAAAGAATTACTTTAAGGAATAAAAATGATTCCAATTTTGAGACGAAAAGAACTCCTTTTCGATAGCCAAGAATAGAATAATTGAGAGAAAGATATTGTGATGATCAAAAAAATGAGCAGCAAAACAAGACAGAAATGGACCTGTTATCATTATTAAGAGTTGGTTAGTAAGGAACACAAACGAACGGATAAAAAGATCGATTGACAAAAAGGAAATCATTTACAAGATATGATTTATCTGCATCTAAAGTATTACTTACAACAAATATTGAACTTAAAAAAAGATAAATTAATTTCTTTCGAGATGGTTTGTTATATGGGATGAATTGATTCTAGTCGTTCAATTTCTTACTTGTTTGAATTGAGTTACATAGATTTGGATACACATAACAAACCACAAAAACAAAAAAGGATTCTTTTTTTTCCTTCTGCTGAGAAAGCGTTCGTTCTTCAGCCCAGTCAGTCCTTTTGCTCAAAAAACTTCAATTGGTACGCGCAAGAAATAGGCCAATTCCGCGGCTTTTTGTTCAATTTCTCGTGGAGTCAAATTCTCATCAGTACGGGTCAACGGAATAGCCCCTCGGCCTCTAATGTCCATATAAAGGACACGGCGAGCATAAACACCTTCTTTAACTTCTATTCTAACGGATTGAATATCTTTTATAAGGAATCGGAGAAATATCCGACGATTTTTTCCAGGAAATCCCCAACGAAAAATACACACTATTCCTTCCTTTCTATCGAATCGATCATAACCACTACCTACATTCCAGGAAATTGTGCACCACAAATAGGAACTAATAAAGAGACCCGCGATCCCGTAGAAAGACATCACGATCCCTTGTGGAAAAAAAATGATTTGCTCAGACGGAAAAAAAGATATCAAATTTCTACCAAGATAACTGGAAGTTCCAACCAATAAGAATCCTAATGAACCTAAAAAAACGATAAGGGCCCAGCAAAAATTACTTAGTTTTCGAGACCCCGTTATAAGTTCTATCCATATATGTTCTGATCGCCAACTCATACTTGATCCGATTGCATTTTATTGAAATTGGGAGAATACCCAAAATTGTTTTGACTTTACTTTTTTTATTTCCGAAGGAACTCTTATCAACTAGCACTAGTTTAATGTGAACTAGTGCTAGTTTGATGTAAACCTTTAGGAAGGAGTAATTGATCAAATTGGTTCGATCTAAAATAATAACATACCTTTCATATGATCCCAATATACATATATCTATACATATAGATCTACCGACTTTACACATTTTAGGCATCCGGTGATCCTGATCTATTTCAAACTAGCTAGAATTCATTTACCCATAGATCATTTTCTGCAGGCATAACAGCTTTCTTTTCCTTTATGTTTGACGAAAATCACATGTTATACCATATTTTCCGAACTAAATATCTATGTTATGCTACAAGTCTAAGTTTCAAAAAAATGGCTGGGATTGGGTTCGCTCGGATTTAAACAATCTTGTTTTTTTGAACATGAAGAAATAAAGAAGCCATTGCAAGTGCCGGAAATACTAGGCCCACTAAAGGCACAAAAATAGAGGGAAAATTGAAAGTTGTCATAAAATGGATACCTCGATTTACTATTTGTACCTATTATTATTTTTTTTATATTTTCTATTAAGAATAATTATAATTCATAATAATTATAATTATTCTTAATTCAATAATAATAATGAATGCAATTTGCAAATTCTTAGTATTAGTAGAGATAGAAGTATCTATATATCGAAGTGAGTATCATAGAATAAGCCAAAGGAATATAGAACTAAATAAATGAACTTATTCGTCTTTCTACATGAACGAGATTAAAATGGATGCTTTATTACACTGTCTTTTATGATAGCACTTATTTACATGTTGGAATTCTAATTTCGGGAGGTGGAGAAAGATAAAAAACTATATATCTATCTTTTCCATATTTGAATTTGATTAGATACGTAAGACTCCATTTGTTTTATTTGCCCAATTTCACGAAAGGAACAATTCACCCTTTTTTCTTGTTGGATTGATAGCGACTTCTTGATTAATAATCGAAAATTTAGCTAAAACTAAAAAAAGGGGTTATTCGCAACTTTTGATTCTTTCTACAATTAGATCTTAGGTCACCAAAGAAAACTCCATTCTCATTTTCTTTGATTCCGAAAAGCTAACTACTTGTTAACTACAAACAATTGCACTTAGTGCGCTCTACTCGATTTCATTTGAATTCAACGGAAAGAAGGCGTGGAATTGAAATAACTCACTCAGAACGCTTTTTAAAAGATTGCGTGGTACAATTAGGTCAAATAAGCCCTTCTCGAATAAATATTCAGCCTCTTGTGAACCTTCAGGTACTGTTTTATTCAATGTTTGTTCAATTACTCTTTTACCAGCAAATGCAATGTAGGAGTTGGGTTCGGCAATAATGATATCTCCCAACATACCAAAACTAGCTGTTACCCCACCTGTAGTAGGAGATGTAAGGATTGGTACATAAAATAACTTTTTATTTGATTGATAATCATATAAGGCAGACGATATTTTAGCCATTTGCATCAAGCTCAAACTTCCTTCTTGCATACGCGCCCCCCCCGAAGCGCACACTATAATAAGAGGTAGAAATTGATTGGTAGCGTACTCAATCAAACGGGTGATTTTCTCCCCAACTACGGATCCCATACTACCCCCCATAAACTGAAAATCCATAACCCCCATCGCTACGGAAATACCATTTAGTTGACCTACGCCTGTTTGAACAGCCTCCGTTAATCCCGTCTTTCTTTGATAAGAATCAATACGATCTTTATAAGGCTCCTCCTCCGAATGAAATTCAATGGGATCCAAAGAGACCATGTCTTCATCCATAGGATCCCAAGTATCGGGATCAATCAAAAGTTCAATTCTTTCTGAACTACTCATTTTCAAATGATATCCACATTGTTCACAAATATTCAGTTTTTTTTTCAAAAATCTCTTATAATTTAATCCATAACAATTTTCGCATTGAACCCACAAATGCTTGTATTTTTGAGTTGGATCGAGATCATTATCATTAGACTCTTCTGTTACATCTGTTACAGTTAAATCACTACTATTCGGGGGGGTTGGCATACTAGACATCTCGCTTTCATTACTAGTTTGACATTTATCAAAAACCCACCTATAAATAGAACTGTCACTACTATCACTTATAATGGGCGTATCAATACCGATTTGAGACTGAAGATAACTGTCAATGCAACTATTAATGTGATAATTCCAACTAGATTGAGTATCATACATGCAATCATTGTATAAGGAATCTGCATTCAAGGAATCTGCATTCGTAGATCCATCATTCAGAGAACTAAAATTGTGATAACGAAAAAAAGCAATTTCTAGTTCACTCACAAAAGAATGATCGTTGTCAATCTCAAAAATCTGATTTTCAATATCAAAATAGATAGAATAACTGTCTCCGTTACTATCCCTAACTAAAAAAGTTTCATCGGAGATGAAATTACGAGTGTCTTTGACGTCGAATAAATGATCAACATTACTGTAACTAGAATTGTCATGACCCCTCCAACTATGAATGTTTTTAGCCCTACCTTTTTTCTTAGCATCTTCACTTTCACTAGTCTTTTCAATAGGACCAAGATTGTCCGTTGATTTCTTTATCCCATACCTGTGTTCGAACTCCTTCTTAAACACCATTGAATTAACCCACCACCTTTCCATAGAGTTTTCTTGCCCCCAATTTGTATAAAAATACAATAATAATAGATGAATAGTCATTCGATCCACAATTCTTTATTTTTATTTGACTATCTTATTTCCTATCAGACTAAACAATCGCTACTAATAAGAAGTTTGAAAAGGATTCTCTTTTTTGGGAATCTGGGGGTAAGACTTCACTATACTAGAATATATTCATATGGTGGAATCCCTTTTCATTCTAAATAGAATCCTAAAATTTTTTTTCCCACGTCTTCGTATCGAATAAAAAAAATATTTGTTCTTTACTAGAAAGAATTTTTTCGTA